CGAAGTTCTCTTCTCCTTTGGTTCTCTTCTTTCTTTTGACTTGGTTGGCAGGGTCAGGGCCTAGAGCGCATCCGATTCGAAAGTCCTTTCCTAAACCACTTCCCGTTCAGTTGGTGAAAGGATAGAGATAAGCTTTCATAATGAGATTTACTTCCACGAATACGCATGCTAGAAAGATGCTATTTGCTGCAATTCCATCTATTTGTGCATTAAGTTCGAAGAAGATCTCAATCTATAATGAAGAAATGATAGTAGCTCTTTGTTTTATAGGCTTTATCATATTGAGTCGTAAGAGTTTAGGGGATACTTTCAAAATGACTCTCGACGGTAGAATCCAGGCTATTCAGGAAGAATCGCAGCAATTCCCCAATCCTAACGAAGTAGTTCCTCTGGAATCCAATGAACAACAACGATTCCTTAGGATCAGTTTACGAATTTGTGGCACCGTAGTAGAATCATTACCAATTGCACGCTGTGCGCCTAAGTGCGAAAAGACAGTGCAAGCTTTGTTATGCCGAAACCTAAATGTTAAGTCAGCAACACTTCCAAATGCCATTTCTTCCCGTCGCATCCGTCTTCAGGACGATCTAGTCACAGGGTTTCATTTCTCAGTGAGTGAAAGATTTGTCCCTGGGTGTACGTTGAAAGCTTCTATAGTAGAACTCATTCGAGAGGGCTTGGTGGTCTTAAGAATGGTTCTGGTGGGGGGTTCCCTTAAGAATAAAGAAGACGAATAGAATCTAATTCATGTTCATGCTAACAGAAGAGCGGATCAAATACCAAGACGACTTCTTTCTCAGGGCAAGTACTTGAGGAATTTTGGGATATCATGCCCCACGAGTGAGTTGTTTCCAAGTGCCCCCTAGGGGGGGGGGCAGTCTACCACAAGATCGAGTTGGAGCCTGGAGCCAAACCCCCTTTTACTTAGACTGGGGCTGGCAGTGCCCTGTCCAAGGTCTTAGCTCCGGCTGTGTCCCGATACGAGTAAAGGCGTATAAGCCGTCTTAGCTCCCCGTTCCTAGTCAATGTGTTCCGACAATAGCAATAAGAACTACTAGAACCACCCCGTCTTAACTGCCTTTGCCATGGGCTAGCTGGATGTGGAGCTATATCTGCTACTAGTGGATCAAGAAAGGCGACTAGAGAATCTATAACTGTCGAACGATAAGAATCAATTCAACTGCTTTAGGTGAATCAACTGAGCTGGGTTTCTATAATTATTTCGGTCAAGCGAATCAACCAGCACTGGATCTGTATCACCCCCGGACTGGTACTTAAATTGGCTCAGCAACTGGAGGATCCGTATCTGACTTTCGATCTTTTGGATCAGGAACTAGTGAATCCGCGGGCAAGATGCTGCCACTTTGACTGCTGCCTCTCTAGCTGCTGTTGGTAGCTATGCATTTGGCATAAGAAAACAATATCAAATTGTGGGACAGGGATAGGCTCTCAGGAGGGGATGCCACGGGCCCTGGATCTATTATAGGCTCTAGAGCAGATGCAGCCTCAATAGCTACTAGCTCATATGCTGGTGGGACTGCCGGATAAGCATCATATTTAACTAAATCTCCATCTCGAACCCTACTACTGACAGGTCAAAAATCCAGTCCTAGTTGTTTAGGATCCAGATGAAGTTCCATCTACGGAGGCACAAGCAGCATCTAAGCAAGCGCAGAGGCACGCCCCGTGGCGAAGGCAAAGTCAGAGCAAGTTTATTAGGGTGGGTGGGAACAAGAAGCCACCCGCGGGAGAACAAGACAGAAAGACAGACGGGGCGGAGAAAGCAGTAAGGCAGAAGGACAAGAAAAGGACGGTCAAACAGGCCTGGAACGGAAAGGGCAGGAAAGAAAATAGAAGTTTGGGGCCTTATCCGATAGGAATTCTATTACTACTCATCTCACCAAGATAGAAACTATGGGACTCTTATGTATATAACATTCTTATCGATCATGGCATTCCTTACTCTAACTAGTGAGCAAGGTATTTTAATTGCTTACTTGTTAGAGTAAAGGAGAAGGAGAAGCAGCAGCCTTTTTCTAGCAGCAAATGATGCGATTGAAGCTAGCAACACAGGCATTTTAGGGCACTTGTATCTGTTTATAGCACAAAGGTTGCGAAGTAACTCCTTCTATTCATGGTCCGAAGATGATGTTAATTATACCATTGATTAGGTTTGTGTGACTCCAAAAGCCCTCTGAAGAGAGAGAGGCAAAACAGAAGATCCACTTCGACCTGGGAATGAAAGGGGATCCGCTATCGGGAAGAGGAGGAGAGCTTGCCCCAATTTATTTCCGGTGACCTTTCATCTAAAGGATTTATTAACGGCGTGTAAAGTCTCACTCCTAGATCTTTTTTTAAGAATGGATTAATCGGAGCAGTAAGCTTACGTTTTAGCCCGCAATACAATAGTGACTTCTATAGAAAGTCTAATCAAAGGTGGAAGTGTAAACTGTTCGTCCTTAGTAGATCTAGGAATGGGATATACCCTATCTAATTGTGCAGCGGGGATAGTGGTTGTTCTCAACTAAAGCCAATGCTAAGCTAAAGGCGCACTGAAGAGTAGTAGAGATGTGGAGCTTGACTTACCAGAGTAAGAGCGCTAATACATAGTGAGACGGGACTTCATAAGCCTGAGGGTATGTCAGATGCAGAAGATAGATAAGATGGCGATCCGCTTGCTAAGCTTTGTGATAGAGAATTCCATTCTTCAATTAAAGATCGTGGGACACAGTAACTCGAAAGAAATGAGAGGCTTTCCGTGAGGAAAGAGCTTTACTATTTGAAAGGGGAGAGGGTTTAGAGCTCGTTAATCAATCCTTTAGAGGTTACCATTGTCCTAAAGCAATGCTTTTCTTAAGGAATTGACAAGGGCCATGAACTTGTATTTGTACTTGGAAGAAGCGAGGAAAGAGAGAAACCTAAGTCACTATTGTCCCATGGAAGACTCTAATATCCCTAAGCAACATCGAGACTTTGCCAAGAATCAAATCCAATTGAAGCAAGGTTGTAGTTGAATCGAATAAGAGGGAGCTAACTACGACAGCCAAGGAGAGGAAGTGACTGGATGATCGTATCTCAGGAGTGGGTGGTTTAAACCCTTCTTTTCAGCTTCAGCGGTTGACTTGCCTCAGTGGTTGACTTGCCTTTTATTAGTAGGAAAAACATTCCTAATGAGCCGGTCATTTGACCTAGCTTCTCCCGATATAGAATATCTTATTCGACGCTCCTCTCCCGATGCTTCGCTCCTCTTATCGATATTACATATCGCCTCTCCTTTATTATAGTTCGACTTGCTTCGCTCCTCTTAGTCCAACAAAAAGGCACCTTTCTGAACCCCTCCTGCCTCTTATATCCGCTAAGTTGATGTGGATAGATACCTTTGGCTCTTGATAGTTGCATCTAAATGTCATGGCATGAGGTACTAGAATATAAAAGTACATAAACCGCTTGAATCGTAGAAGTCATTCCCGGATGAAATCAACCCCAAAGGACACGTAATGGATCCTGAAGGACTAGTTCAGCCCTGGTTCTGTCATTAACACCCTTTAGCCTTCTTGGTTCAGAACTAGACTTTCTTCCAGTGCCCTATCCCGATGGAGGGACGAAGTGACTCTACTATATAGTATAGTAGGAACGAACGGAAAGAGTACAATAGGCATTCCCGGCTGCCACCCTTTAGTTATGCGTGACGGACTATCCGATGATTTCAAGGCTTTAAACGTTAGCGGAGAATCTTCTTAGCCTCGAGGCACAAATGCTAAAGGATTTGGTTACCATCTGATTCTGTTGGTCAACAACCATTGGAAACGCGCTTCGCCCCGCTACCTCTGTCACATCTTTGGAGGGTATCCCGCCGGTTCCCTATAGCCGCTCAGGGGGCTAATTCTACTCTTTTGCTCCGCTGTGGATTTCAAGGCGCTGCATCATCCATATGCAAGGTTGTCTGTACTTACCTACGCTATTATTTGTTTCGCCGAAAAGCTCTTCTTTTCCTTTAAAGGAGTGTCTGTTCCCAGGCGGATCCTTCTTGCTTTTAGATGTAGCTTTCCTTCCTTAGCGTTTCACACTAAGCTCCTCGATTCCGCAATGATTGAATTAGAGTCCCGTCCCTCTGGTCTACTTCTACCCTTTGCATTGGTTGTTTTCGAATCTAGTGCAAGTCTGATTTAGTAGATACCAGACTTCGTCTTTTACTACATTTCCCTTCATAGATGGATTTGTTGGCTTTAATCATACTGCGCTTTCGTGCCCGGTTCAGTTTAGTTTGGGCGCCCATGAGGCATGAAAAAGAAACCCCCTTCATTTGTTTAAAATGAGTTAAGAGTAGCATCGACTAGCCAACCAAAGTAGAGGACTTCCTTGAGATGGTTTGACCACTTATAAGAATGTTCTTCAATAGCGCACCAAATGCGCGCAATACAATAAAGCAGTGCGCTAGAAAGAAAGAGGAGCAGAGGGAGTTGATTCCCAATTATAAAGCGGAAAAGCAAAGAAAAAGGGGGGTCTTGTCTTCAAAGGGGGCCAGGTCAGCCATAGCTTCTTTGATCATTTCCGGAAGGGGGAATAAAAGAATGCCGATCGTTAGCGAGAAGAAAAAGCGAGAGCCTCTGCTCTCTCCACAATATCCTTAAGGACCTCTCTTCAGGGGGCTATCTGCCCTATCTATTAACAAATGATATAGGATTGGAATAAACTATTCCTTCCCTATGTTGGAAGATTGTAATAATATTAACATAGTAAGGCGGGAGAAGGCTAAGTAAAGCTCCGCCCCCTTTACTCTCTTTCTATAAAAAAAAGCCTGCGTAGAAGCGAGAGAAAAAGGAATGCTTCCCGCTCCTCCTAAAAGACAAGAACTAGAAGCTAGTCGGGATCTAAGATCTTCAAGAGTTTTCTTTTAGTGATAGGGAGTGCCAATGTCTCTGATGATAATGTAGATTTCAATGTCGATAGCTTGGCTTGGAGGAGGTTCTTCACTTCAAGACGTGCTCCTTTGAATCCTACACCGACTTCTCTTCTAAGTTCTTCCATAACTTTATGCTCTTGCTTTGTGACCAGCTGCTGACTGAGAAACAGACTTGATTGACCGGAGAAAGTTTCCAGCGACGATAGGGTAAGAGCCACTTCTTTCTTGCGGTGGGACGCTTGCGCTTGCGTAACCAATTTTGATTTCCTTGGCTCAGGCGATTCAACTCATCTTATGTGCTTTTGAAGGAACTCCAGTTCAAGGACTCCACTCCAGTCAAAGACAGAGAAGCAGCTAGTGACGAGTGCTGCTATTGCTTATGGGGTTTATCCTCTTATTCAAAGCCGATTTCTACTTCTAAGACGAGTAGGAGTAGGAGCTCGCGTCGGAGAAGTCATTAGTCGTCTAAGTCGGGCTGGCATGTCTCTCTTTCCTCACTTTTGAACTAAAGATAGTTCGTACAAAGGTCCATGATCCATGATCTTTGGCCCCCCTCAGCTTACTAAAAGGGGTTCCGATCTCTGGAAACTGTTCTCAATCCGTCTCTCTTCTAGAGCCTTCACCTTCTGCAGTTTCTGAATCTGTGATGAACGAAGGGGTTTTGGTCTATTGTATCGTCACCTCGCAGTTTTCGGTTTATTCACCGATCTGAAACTGAGCACTTGCTTGGGCTTTCCCTTTCTTTCGGGCTTTTCCGCAGGTGTGACTGTTCGATACAACCTAGGATTTGTGATGGTTTCCACTGTAAGGCCTAATCTAATATGAAGATATGATGGCGATCGTTTTCTGTTGGCTAACTGGCTTCCCCCGTTTTTGATTGAGTTTAAGGATATTTTTCGGCATGACTAGTCCCGCTCCTGTTCATAATTGATCTTTTTTGTAGGGTCCGGAAGAAAGCTTTCAATGGAGAAAGGGGAAAAGGGATTGGCTTTCTATTACGGTTGTTCCTTTTTTTGCCCTAGTTCTTTAATAGGCGATTCTGATTCCATACATCATTCTTACTAGTTATCAGAGGGCAAAGTGACTGCTGGACCCTCCGCATAATCATTGATTATTGACTTCTCCGTAATCGAACCTGCCATCGACCCCAGTTGATAACCAGGCCTTGGAACTGGCCTATGTATGGTCTCTCCACTAAGCTTAGGTCTACGCGCACTAGCTTCCTCGGCGACTAAGGCCCGGCCCTTCCGCTGGTCTTTCGTCCATAGCCTATGGTCTCCGGTAAGTAGTCTATAGTTCACTTTCGTCTATGGCCTGCCCCGCTCTCTTTTCAACTTAGTTATTAGTACTTCGGAGTGGTGCATACTCTCCTGCTTGGCTATTGAATGAATCTTATGCTTGTCAGGTCCACTCCTGTGTCTTCTCTTGCCTATCGTCCACTTCGGTGACTCCAACCCCGGAAAGATGATCTCTTCCACTAACCTCTTCCCATGAACTTCCGGAGTCCCTATCTAATAGCCACCTCCCTCCCTTACTGACTAAGGCTAAGGTGGTGTCAACCAAAGGCGCAAGAAGTTCTCACATGAATAGACGTTTGAATATTCGCTCAGTACTTGAACCTTCGATCACTCGGATTCGTCGTTCACCTTCTCAAACCGACGAAGCCTACTCGAACTTCGTATTCCCTGCCACCATACCTGAATGAAGGAAACTAATAGCTAGAAAAACAGGCTATTCCATCTAAGGCATAACATGAACCAAGGAATCCAACCAAATAGGAATGAATAGGCATGTGGGAACAGCATTGCTTGCATTGATTCAATTGATTTGAAGCGGCGGTTATACAGACATAGTTTGAACTAGGGGTTTTTACCGAGTTGGTCACAAGCCCGTCAGAAGCAACCTCCGCAGAAAGACACTCTTACAGAGTCTCGTCCATCGTCTACTTAGGCGACTATTTAATAGCCTTTAGATCTTCCTGTGAGTTAGGCCGAATACTCTAATCTAATAGGCTCCTTCCTCTGTTCTTTTTAATATACACTAAACCGAAAGTCTTGCTTTCAATGACTCCCCAAGCCATGACCTATTTGATCCTTCAGAACGCATTGAGTAAAGAAAAGAAGAATTCACTATTGGATCCTTCAGCCGTGTGGACATCAAAATCTTCACTTTCATGAGCAGGAGCTGGAGTTTAGGAATCGGGTATAGGTGCTGTCCATTCCATAGACGAGAGACCCGCTGACCCACTAGTGGTTTTAGTTGGTAAAAGACAACAGGTTCAAGACAAAGGTATGTCACGGGAGATGGAGCGAAAGCATTCGGTTACCTTCCAGGTCAACAACTACTTGAATCGGGCTTCGCTCCGTCTTCATTTTCCCTTGCCAATGTGAAGAAAGATCTCTATACGAGAAGGAGATTACTTACGCTGAGATGTGAAATCGGAGTGAATTAGCTCATGAAGAATGAGGAGTAGCGATTTTCACTCATGGAGTGAGGAGTTCATGATCAAGTGAAAATGGAACGCCCCTTTGTCTCAGGCTAAGTCCGAAAGTGGCGATATAGCTCAAGTAGAACGAATAGAGAGTACGGTTTTGTCAAGCTCATGAACTATTTCATCCGATTCACAATCCATTCCAATCTAAGTTTGTGGGCTAGTGAGGAAGAAAGGTAACTCAATCTCAGTAGTAGAATAGGGACGAAGTGACTCGAAGGTAGCTCGACCTGCGGGGGAGGGATGAAAGAGCTAAGTACTGACCAGGCCGGAAAAGAGCATTTCAATATCTTTCTATTGAAAGGGCTTGCCCATCAAAAGAGGGCCTTTTAAAGCCCTTGAAAACGTAATGAGGTGTCATAACACACAAGGCAAGGCCAATCCATCTGTTAATTCTAGGTCAAAAGCGAGTGTAAAATATGTCTTTCTCGTCCTAAGCCCTAAAAGTGCTTCCGCCTTACCTGGAGTTGAAGTTACCGTTGGAGGCCTTTGAGTTCCAGTCTCAGTAGTGGCATTCCCAATATCAATATTTGTAGAAGTGCTCCTAATGGCCATTGCTAAGTCCGCAAGTAAGCCAGTTATATCTTTCTTTTATTTCGGATATAGTTCCGGCTAGATCAAGCGCATCTAGTGTTGGAGAAAAAAGGGCATCCAATGCTTCTGCCAGTTAAGCCCGCAGTGGGAGGATTTCTCGCAGGGAATTCTGTCACATCCCTATAGCCAGAGTCCTTGGAGTTTCTTTGCCCTTTCCCTTTATAGACAATGAAAGTGTCCCTTCATCTCGACTAGTCCTTCCCCGTAGCAGTCCCGCTAACGGTAGTCCCTGCCCCTCATGTTGCTGTGCCAGTTTCCCTGCCAGGGAGAAAGCTTTTTTCTTTTCATGTGATCAAGCTAGTTCAATCAAGTTATTTTAGGCCAGCTGCCAATTTCCTTGCGAGACACAATGTCTATACGAGGTTTCCCTAGTCGGTAAGAGTTTCTTTTCGGAATGGAGTGATCCCTAGGGAGTAAAAGGTTCCATGGATATAGGAGGTTTTTACATACCTATCCATTCCTTCTGCTTTCTTTTCCGCCTTTTGAAGGTATGAGTACGTTACAGCCCTCTAGTGTCAGGGTGTAAGGGAGAGAGGAAGTGAAGTACTCTATGGATTCTGGGTTCGAGCGAGGGACCAGGTTCCTTTGCTGTCGGTCCAGCCATTGAGGGTTCAAGTCCTACTCCTCTAGAGCCAGTTTAAGTTCTAAATGAAGGAATCGAGCGAGTGTAAGTGCTTCGCTTGTTACGTTACAGCCAGTAAAGAAGAAAGCCTTTGAGAATCCTCTTCAAGTACATCAAAACAGTGAAAGCCAGCAGTCGTAGGGTAATTTATAATTGATCTAGTTTAGTCCTGTAGAAGATATTGGCTTATTCGATAGCTTAAGAGAAGATCTTAGAGTAAGGGAAGACATTTACATTATATAGTAATCTGGGAATGAAATTTGCTTAGTATCTACTAAGGGGATTTCGAGCCTGCAAAAATCTATGTGAACAACTAGGGGCCCCTATTTAGCGATTACTAAGGATCGATTGCTAAGAGCACTTTTAGATCAGCTAGCTTCTTATACTTTTTCTTATTATTCGTAAGCTCTTCTAAGAGAGTGGATCTCCTGAGTCTTCTTCTTAAGTACTTCCCGCTTGTGGCAATGTCAGTGTTTGCGGTTTCCTTTTTTTTTAGTGGGCCAAATGAAGAAAGAGGTCCGGTCGAGCTTCTTTCTCCTGCAGGCCAGAATTTAGAGTTCTCTAGTGGAGGCGAGCCAGAGCCAGTGACAGTGCCGGGGGAATAGAAAGATTTTGAGTCCCTTTTTTTGAATTCCCTTTAGTAAGCGCCCTCTTATAAGCGAGTATGAAGTAAGCCCTGAACCTGAAGTGCTCTTTCTTCCTTGGTAGGTCAGCCGTTGACGAGACTTAGTTTAGGGCAATTTCTTTTTTTTTTCAAGCGCAAGCAATTGAAATCCATTTTCTTTCTAGTAAGCTAGGGCTTAGTAAGCAAATCAAAGGAGTCGTCAAGCTGGGGCAAGTCAAGTTAGTTTTTAGCAGTATCGATTAAGCCTGCAGTCTCTCAAAGCAGTATCCGCGAGGTTAAGCACTAGGTAAAAGGCAGCTAGGGCTCAAGTTTAGTTTCTTAGCAAGTCATCAGACAGAAAAGGTTAGGGCAGCTGGGGAATTAGTTGAAGTGCAAGCATCTCTTGTAAAAGGAGAATCTCTTCCAGTCTAGTCTATCCAATTGCATAAGGCCATCCGGTTCTGGCATCGAATGGGAGTTCTCTTTCTTAGGGGCTCTTCCCACTTTAGAGTTTCCTAATATGTGTTTAAGAAGTCCCTAATCTATTCTATCAGTACTACTAGCGAGCTAACATGCTAACAGTAGTTAAAAACTGGTCTTTATTAAGCTCCCCTTTTTACCTAGCATAATAACTAAATAACTAACAGGCTTAGAAGACTAGCAGTTCTACTAATAGGATAAGAGTGAGTTGGCAAGGGCTATTCTTCTCATTCCTTCCCTTGATCTGACAGTGCTAAGTAAGAAGGGCCTAAAGAACATTACCAGTAATCCGAGGCAAGCGCATAAGAGAGCTAGCTTGTATAAGAGTCATAATAGGACTAAGAATAAGAAAGGTCCAACTCGTACTAAGACTATCGGTACTACTCTTCCTAAATTCCTAACGTGGAAAAGGTGTCTACTATGTTTACCGTTTCTAACAGAAAGACCAGCTCTCCCCTTAGTCTAAATAGCTAGATAATCTCCCAGCCAATGGGCAAGCTAGTTCTTTAGCAAAATAAGTAGTCTTTCAAGCAAGCTATGGATAAGAGGGATAGGTCAAAGGTAAAGGACCTAAGCTATTTTATTTGAGATTTTAAGCCAGTTCAATTCCTTTTCCCATTGATCCTCTTGCAGAAGAAAAGCTAAACCCATCTAGCTCTAGTAGTAAGCGCATCGAGTGAGCGAGCAAACCCAATCGGAGTTCTAAGCTAAGCCCCTTATTTCAATGTCATGCCAGCCGAGCCAGTAGACGTCTTAAGGTAAGCTCTTCCTGTTGCAGTGTCTGTCTGTTGTAGTTTATGGGAGTTATGTTCCAGCCTTTACAATTGCAATTGCTAGACCAGAAAGTGCTTTGCCCACTATTTACATTATAGGAAAATTGGATAGTGCTCTTGCCCCTAGTCCTATTGTGGAAGTAGGAGTCTTTCCTCCGGCCGTTGAGAGTTCAGCCATTGGAGTGCTTCGTAGGCAGTGCTTTCTCTTAGTTTGAAGGCTCTAGAGCAAGAAAAGAGGTAGACAAGCATATCTTATTTTAAAAGGCTAGTTTTCAAGCTCTTAGATTTCTTATTTATTTCGGCAATGAATGAAGTAAGTAAGCAAATGATAGAGCTTAGTCTCTCTTTACTTTGATTAGCCCCTACTAGCGTAGTATGAGTTCTACGTTAGTAAACGAAGAATTGGGTGATATAAAATCCTCTTTTTTTTTTTTCGATTTAAGGGCAGTGAAACAGTGGTAGATCACAGTGAAGCAGCGGCAATCGCCGAAATGGATTCGTAATGGTTGATTGATGAACCCCATAAAAGAACCGTTCTGCACGATTCTTCGACTCCCATCTGAAACCATTAGACTCCGAACGTGTTGGAAATAAAAGAAGAAAAACCCTTACTAGCATGAAAGCGTGAGTCAGCTTCCCGGTAGGTCGTGCTATGACACCGGCACCAACAGTAGATGAACGTAGTCAAATACTTTTTGACTATCCTTCTGATTAATCTCATTCATGTTGGAATAACCTTTGGAAGATGCTTCCAAGGGCAGTTAGCCTAGATAGAAAACTCCACGGTTTCGGGGGACTATACCACATAAAAACGAAGGGGTTCCGACTCCCACTCGGGTTCCATCAGCAGATTAAGTTAGGTTGAGACCTCCATCGATTTTAGTTTTCATACGGCTTTCAGGCACAGCAAGATCTGAGTGAGCTGCATCTGGTTAATCGCCTAAGTAAGTAGTATCTAACTCCGAAGGGGAAAGCCCTAATTGTTCCGATCTATAACCACTGGAGGCCTATGATCGAGCTACTTCTGCTCCTACACCTTCTTCAATTGAGCTGTCATAGAATAGTTCTTTCTCGACGAAATGGAAATAGGGTCTACCGGGAAGCTGGTTTAGGATGTCTTTGCATTCCCACCACTATCGAGTCGAGTAAGAAAACAGCATGCTAAGAGCCGTGAGTGGCTTACTAGACTCCTTTCGAGGGTTGACCGCCTAAGCTTTGAAATAGAGCTTCTCGCACATGCCTCGACGTCGTCCTTTTGCATCCATCTAATCGTCCAGCTACAGATTTGAATGCAAAGAGTAAGGCGCAGCGGTAGAAAAAGGCACTTTATGAGGGCGAGCAAGTCATGAGATCAGCATTATAACGGTCTTTTATGCGTCACTTCGAGTCTCAACAGGCTCGCTCGTAACGGTTCCAATGTTCGGATTTGGGCGCTCTAGCCAAAACGAATCCTATTTCGGCTATTACCTTCTCAATAGCTCGTACCCCTGTTTCCCACTTCGCTGCTTCTATTTCATAGCCTTTGGTGCCTTCCACGTCTCGGTGGAGAGATAGAAACTACTTTCTTTCAACTTCGGTGCCTTTAGCCAAACCAGCAGCAGAAGCTGTAGAATCTCTGGGACACCTCTCCTTCCCCTTTTCTTTCAGGGAAGAATGGCATAATTTCTTTAACGACCTTTTTCAGAGCTTCCGCTCAACTCATGCTTCTTCATGAAGCCTTTTTAGCTTCGCTTGACAACAACTATAAGCTCTAAGCCACGGTTAGATACTGAGGCTTTTCACTCAAGAGTTCTTGCCAGTAGTACGATAAGGAAGATTATTAGATTAGTGAGGCTTAACAAAGAAAGATTTGCCAGGGCGCTCAAGAGGCCGCAAAGGGGCGCTCCGCCAGAATCGAACTGGCATACGGGGGGCAAATTAGCCCTCTCTCCCGTCAAGAGGAGTCGCTTTGTTTACTCAGTTCAGTTGGAAAGAAAAGCCTTCCCCTCCTACATCTGAGGGTCCGCAGGGGGGCCGTAAAGAGTGATCCACTAAGGGTTTATTTTGCCCTTAGTAGATCGTGACGGGGTTCATCGTCCTCCTTATTCGAGTTATAGGTGGAATACGCCCCTAGGGGAGCATCCCGAATTGAGTGGTAGACTCACTTAGTTCTTTCCCAAACATCGGAATACGAATGAGATCAAAAAGGGAATCACAAACATCGGAATACAAATGAGATCAAAAAGGCCATCATTGGGGCAAACAATGCAATAGCTTCGGTTAGAGCAAAGCCCAAAATGGCATAACCAAATGATTGTTTAGCCAATGATGGATTTCGGGCAACAGAATGGATCAACGAACTGAATACGTTTCCAATACCGATAGCAGCTCCCGCTGAAGCAATTGTAGCAGCTCCGGCACCTATTGATTTTGCTCCTTCTAACATATCCTTTTTTAGAATTATCGTCGCGCTTTTTCATTACAAAAAAGGGTTTTTCATTAACAAAGTTTATGTCCTTCTTCACTCTTCACCAAACATTAACAAAGTTTATGTCCTTCTTCATTCTTCACCAAAAAAGTGAAGATCAAAGACTCTTCCCCTCGTTCCACTTGTAATGTAAAGCATTCCTTTCGATCTTGTACTAAAGTACAAGGAACACCGACGTAATCTAGATGATTAAAAAAGTGAACCAAGGTTTCATCATTGCAAAGGCAATAGGAACATGAGTTTTGAATAGACTCGCCGTATAAGATTAGGGGGACTCAGGACAAAAAGCTTTGATCCTGCTGGGGGTCCTTGTATAAGGATCGTGAACCATAGCAGCCTCCAGGTCATATGATACCCGCAAAACGAAAAAAGCCCTCAATGAGCACATTCCACGTTGTTCGGATGAGATAGACTACCAAATGCTATTACCTGACAAGCTTCCTTATCTTGATGTGATTCTTACTTGCTTATGAGGGAACCGCTTTCTTTGGAATCGGTTAGCGCCTGTTGATTCCCCCTTTCCTGGAATTGAATTAACCAGCTTGGTTAAGTATGAATATGAGTACTTTGGGTGTAGGATCTACTGACCGGAGGCGGTCTAATTCTCTGATCCCGGCTACTATTGTGATTGCCTTCGGTCTTGAAAAAGACCAGATTGGCCCTTCCGAGTCGAAGATTGGAAAACTTTCATCAAGAGAAAGGAGGTTCTAATCTCTCTAGAGGTCCGCCTGGACCATCTGGATATACCATGAAAAAAGGCTTATCCTATCTCTCATTCCTTCGTCATATCACCTATGAAAATACTCGTAGTAGTAGTGAATCGCCTTCTTTAATAGTCAGCGTAATACTAATATAAATCCACCGGATTGACACAGCTAAAGTATATTAGTATATACGGTTAGCAACTCAGATAGGTAGTTTACTTGCTTTCTTTCAGAACCTTGTCACAAGAGAAGAGGGAGAGATGGAACAAGATTGCCAGTTCCGGAAGAGTACTTTATCCAGTGAAGGGAGAATAGTTCCCATTGGTCCTTTTGTTCCGAGGGCCTGCCTACAAATGGGATTAACCACTGGTTGTTCGGATGCTGCTATCACCAGGAGTAGAAGACAAGGATTGAGAAGGTAGAGCTCGCCCTGGGTTCGGAATCAACGGATTGAGGAGATGACCTGCTAGATAGTTGTGCTTTGAAGACAACCTTCTCTTTCTTTCCCTCCTGGTTCGAGTTAGCTGGTTGGCTAGGCTTGGAGTAAAGGGATGAAACATTGGAATTGGTTATTGGCAAGATCGAATGGACTCGATGGAGACAAACAAAGATGCAGGTTAGTTCGAGTGAGGTTGGTGGCTAAGGGGTTCACTCAGACATATGGGATTGACTATGATGAGACTTTTGCTCCGGTAGCCAAGATGAATACTGTTCGGGTGTTGTTGTCACTTGCAGCTAATCTGAATTAGCCACTCCATCAGTTCGATGTAAAAAATGCGTTCCTTCATGGGGGGGGTTAACTGAAGAAGTGTACATGAGTCTTCCACCTGGTTATGCATCAGATACACATGGTGATGTTGTTTGCAGATTGAAGAAACCCCTTTATGGACTTAAACAGTCACCCCGGGCATGGTTTGGCAGATTCACTCAGTCCATGAGACGCTTTGGATACAAGCAATTCAGACCACACCTTATTCTTAAAGCACAAAAAGGGGAAGGTAACTGTGCTTATTATATATGTGGATGATATGGTGATTACAGGGGATGACTTGGTAGAAATTGGAAGTCTTCAGAAGAAGTTGGCATCTTCATTTGAGATGAAGAATTTGGGAGACTTGAAGTACTTCTTGGGGATTGAGGTAGCCGGGGGGAGAGATGGCATCTTCTTATGTCAGCGAAAGTATGTGTTGGATCTCTTAGCAGAGACAGGCATGTTGGATTGTTGTCCGATTGACAGTCCAATTGAGCAAAATCACAAACTGGCAGAATATTCTGATCAGGTTCCAACTGACAAACCAAGATACCAGAGGTTAGTGGGACGTCTGATTTTTTTGTCACACACTAGACCTGATGTTGCTTATGCAGTTAGTGTTGTGAGTCAGTTTATGCATAATCCAAGTGAACGGCACATGGAGGCAGTGGTAAGAATCTTGAGGTACTTAAAGTCAGCACCAGGAAAAGGTTTAATGTTTTCTAAACATCAGCACCTTGATGTTAGTGGGTATACAGATGCGGATTGGGCTGGTTCTATCACAGACAGGAAGTCTACATCTGGGTACTTCACCTTTGTGGGAGGAAACCTTGTTACCTGGAGAAGTAAGAAGCAAAAGGTTGTTGCAAGGTCAAGTGCTGAAGCTGAAGATAGAGGTATGGCACATGGAGTGTGTGAACTTCTGTGGCTACGAAATTGACTTCGAGATTTGGCTTTTAAGCCTAAGTCAGCAATGCAGTTGTACTGTGATAACAAAGCTGCTATTGACATATCACATAATCTTATACAGGCAGAAGGGGCAGCTGCCTAATTAAGGCCAGCACAAATGGCAATGGCTTCTGCTCCCAGTGTTCACTTTTGAGTCGGATTTGCAATCGCTCATTCATGCTATCTCCGGGTCATCGAATTTCAATGATTGGTCTACAACTCCTTTTCTTCATCAGATTCATTTCTTACTACCTTCTTTTTCTTCAATTAGCTGGTTTTAGATCAGCAGAAATGCCAATCGTGCGCCGGATTGTCTTGTATCGTTGGCTTACAAGAGGATTCTTCGGCTACTGAGATGTTCCACTCCCGATGGTCGAGTTACTTCGTTCCTCTCCTTTTATTATAGTTCGACTTGCTTCGCTCCCCCCCGTCATATGTGTAGCGGTTGATTGTTCATTTTTTAAAAGTGTAAATACGGTAATAATTTTTACATAGAGAGAAGATCGTTATTCGGAACGAGCGTACCATCAAGTATCGCAATAGTTATACCTAAAATTTCCCAATTATTTCAATCTGTTGGTCAACAACCAACCATACCGAACTTTCAAAAGCTTGCTTAGAACAAAGTAAGCGGAAATAACAAGATATAATCACAAGAATGTCGGGAGTAGAAGAATTTTGATTTTCTTTTTCATAATTAGAATATTTTTATAGTAGTTTACCCAGAGATGTTAATATTACCAAAAAAGAATTCATCGAAATTAAAAAAGAAAATACGCAATGATTCTTATTCTATTTCGTTTGTAAGATAAATTCAGATGCTTAAAAGCCAATCTTCGATGGCCTTATTATGACACCTCATGAGAGATACAAGGGCTTTAAATGGCCTTCTTTTCCATCTCAATTAGCCAAGAGCAATCTTAGTAGCTGCTGGTGGAGGGAAGTCTACTTCTCGTACTAGGAAATGGGTAATTACCATGCGAATGTGAGCGAGGATTCCCTTATCGTAGTAAGGATTAGGCACAAGCAAGGTCAATTACCAATAGAGAGGCCTGGAGAACCCTGAGAGGTCGGATTAGCCCTATAATGGGTTATAATTGTGGTAGGTAATAGGGTTCGTGATAACGCTCTTCTAGCGCAACCGTTTGAGTACACATTCAGAAGAGACCAAACTTATAAAGTGTCGAAGGAGGAAGAAATTAAATTGAGAAACTTTCGTCATTGCAGGCGTTCCTTGGAGATTGAGAGATAGAGTCCCTATGGGTTAGTGTAGAAAAGATCATCCACTAGTGAATACTTAATGTAGTGATACCATTTCTGTTTGAAAGACGCAGCGAAGAGGCGGATCCTTATCTTTTTTTTAAGCAAAAGCGGTTCATTCTATTTCGAATCTTTTCTATGGCCTTGTAGAATCGAGTGTGTGTAGGTAGATCTACCGCCTTTTTCTTCAGTATGCCGTTCGCCGCAGTCACTGGAATACCTTCCTTCCTCTACGACGAGAAAAATGAAAACACCCCTCCTCTAAGCACTTCGATTTTCTTTCCGTACTTCTTTGAGCTTCTAGTACTGTTGAGTAAGTCACTCTCTTCCCATCCAGAAGTTCACGGATCCGGTCGGACTCTCTCCCAAAAGAATGATTTACAAAGGCAAGCCCTTTCTCGGTTTGCGGCGCGTTTAGCCCGCGATTCGTGGACAACGATAGAGCTTCGGATTGAATAAAAGGAAAGGAATCAAACAAGCGCCCCAATGCTTGCTATAAGAATTGCCTACGTCCCTAATGGGAAATTCTTAGTAGTCTTGGCCTTTTTGTTGTTTGTTCTTAAGCAGTGATTAAAAATGAAATGCATCTCTCTCTTTTAGTTAAACTAAGAAGTCTACCGTAAGCCAAATGAATAGGTGTAACCAACCTTTCTTATTTCTTTCTGTAAGGGCACTAGCCTCCTTAATCTTTGTGTGCAGAAGGTGCCGCATGGGTCTCTCGGTGCAAAGCAAATGTAAGCCTCTTTTCATTAATTTCTAGAGGGCATTTATTTCGGACTTGCTAGCTAACGAGCAGCTAACAAGAGGAAAGAAGAGCGACAAGCGTACTGCCGGAATGAATGATTCAGATATGGGCTATAGGCACTTGAGGGGGAGGACAGAGATACCGGTGGTTGTTATGAAGCCTACCCACTAGTGAGCATTAGAGGGACAAGAAAGAATACGAGTAGGTTTGGTACCGGCTTTAAGGGATAGGGGGAAAGGCGGTTCTTTGGAGAGGCGGGAACAGAGCATGGACCAAGAGGATACCTTTGGTTTTATGGCTTGGCAAAAGCCTGTCCTGACTTTCCGGTGCCTATTATAATACAAGACGAAATGACGCTATGAATGCTAAGAAAAAGTTTGAATAGATTAGTTTCCGTTACCCTTTGATATATGGTTCTCACCTTCGGTGCCTTGCCTGTGGTTTTGATTATTCGACTTATTGGTTAGACGAGATCCGTCCGGCACTTCTGGTCTCAACCCGCTTCGCACCGATTGGTACAACAGGAAAACGTACTGAAACGGGCATCCTGGCCCGAGGCTATTTCTTAGAACAGGAGTTTAGTGGCCCTGCGATAGTAGTGTAGCATGAGTAAGGTTAAACAAAGAAATAGGTGCAGTAGCTCCTTCCCCAACCATTCCAGTATCTGTTTCGTCTGTAACTGTGTGTGCCTAAATTCTGTTCTGTAAATATCTCTTCCTTCCGGGCTCACATTCCTTAATAATATTTTATAGGAATAATAATATTTGTAAGGGTTGGCTAACTTTATCAATCAAGTTCTTTCGAGCGCTTGTTTTAGTCCATACCCTGAGTGGACTAACTAGATGTTAAGAAACGCCCTGGGCATGTAAACTTCCTCGTGTAGTTTTCCTTTCTGAAAGGCATTCCCGCTGGCATCCAACAAAGTTGTGTGAATACCATCTGACAATGATGAAGACACCCTGTTGAGACTGTCACCTATCTGTGGCGAGGCCTAAGCGTAGAGACAGACTAAAATCTCCAACGACAAAGGAACGAGCATTTTCGGGGAAGGAGGGCTCAAGTCTTAGGTGCTTGATCTTGCAGGCATAGCTAGTCTGTGTTTGTTTCCTTGATCGGTCTCTCTTCTTCGTTCCATCCTCCGTTTAGTACTAATAAAAAGGGGCGTGCTTGGGTGCCCTAAGTGGGGAATCCTCCCTTGACACTCATAGGTCGAGTTTCGGCTCGATTGACGGATTATTTTACTGGAGATAAGACTACGTGGTTAAAGAAGACCATCTCTATGGATGCGAGATAGCTGTTAGAATAGAAGCATCGGCCCGGTCCCTTTATTAGCCTAATGGGAAATCTAAGGAACCCAATCAAACTGTTACGCTTTACTACTTCCATCCTTCCTTAAAGCCAGAGGCTCCATAGATAGGCTTTACGACTTGAGTCCTTCCTTAGCTTAAGGACTGGACTCATCTAAAAGTCGGAAAATCTACTCGGGCAGTTACGCTTGATTTAAGTTAAGGCCCAGACGAGAAGAGGAGAGCTCGTCTCGTTACCTTTAAAGACAAAGCAGGCTAGAAGTAGGGTCACGCTAACAGACAGAGAGAGTAAATAGCAAAGAATCATTCGGCGCGTAGTGAACTGCCAGATAGATCCGCACAGCTAGGGAAGCCGTTGAAACCCGATCATTCGAAGCAGCACAGACGGACGGGGGCCCGGTGCCTATACCCATTGCAAGGAATTCGGACCTTACAGATAAATGCTCAATACGCAAGTAGGCTTACAACGTTGATTATAATCAAGTGCTTTATGGGTCGTCTCAGACCTTGCAATTGGCCTTTATCCCCCTATCGAGGCTTTTTACATACAAAGGATTTACTTGTTACTAATATAGTCGAGCCTCATAAAAAGGGCGCTACTCTGGCAGCAGGGTATACCGCCCCCGGCTCTGGACACACGGGGTCAACGTTCTATGAAGGACTGAATGCAAGTAAGAATACTTTTTTAAGTTGTTTCTCATCGCCTTAGGCATAAAGCCAATTCCATCTCTATCTGACCACTCCGTGACTCCAAGACCAGAGGCAAAAGGAATCATGTCTATTTCAGTTAAGGGGCCTGTTAAGTCATCAAGTAAATGCTCTTTCCGGGCCTAGCAAGATCTTCGAATCGGTTGTAATCAACCAATTCTGAATGCCTTTTATGAAAGGTACTATTTGAAGAGCAGCTCCATGAACTTAGCGCTAGCTGCAGTACTATTATATTAGAGACCGAAATCGCTACATCAAAAAAATAGGTATAGCCAAACGGAAGGTTCTTTTCTTGGCTTTCTTGCCCTATCGGTCAGATCAGGTGAAAGCAAGCAAATAAACGATTGGTAAACTTATTCAACGGCCGCTTGCGCACCAAGACTAAAGGAGGGTTCCGGATAGCCATCATAAGACCGCTTACCTTATATTCCGCTACCAAAGAAAAAGGCTTCCTTTCGCAATCGAACCTCTAGAAGCAAGGTTGCGAAGCCGGGGTATTATGTATCAGCTGAAAACGAAGTGGATGACTCTCTTTTAGTTTACTTTTGAATTTGAGCAGTCTACATCGTCCGCCCCGAAAACTAAGTAGCTCACTAGTGCCAGCCAAAGGCTTCTTTTTGACCTTTCTTGCGGATGTCCTAAT